GTTGGAAAAATTTACTTATGATTTTCTCTCTCGACAATTAATTTTTTTTTTTTAAGTGCTATGTCAGTATCGTGGTCACATTTATGAACCTATTAAATAAAACGAAAATTTTCTAGTTCACTAAGCCTGATTTTTTCAAAAAAATTGCAGTTTTTAAAATTGCGTTTGTTATAACTTTGGCTAAAAGCCACTTCTAGTTGAATTTATAATTGATGAAGCTTAACTACAGTGTCATATGATTTCTTGTTTTTGGGGTTTGGCAAGAATTTCAGTCTTATGATGCCCGATGGTTAAGACGGGGGGGTAGGGGGGGTTTGCTGAAATATTTACAACATGTAAAAAGTTAAAGTGATTTGTGTGTATGTGTGTATGTGTGTATGTGTGTATGTGTGTATGTGTGTATGTGTGTATGTGTGTGTGTATGTGTGTGTGTGTGTGTGTATGTGTGTATGTGTGTATGTGTGTGTGTGTGCGTATGTGTGTATGTGTGTATGTGTGTGTGCGTATGCGTATGCGTATGCGTATGCGTATGCGTATGCGTATGCGTATGCGTATGCGTATGTGCGTGACGGTTTTGTGTTTGGGTCTGTATTGATGAATTGTTATGTCCATCGAGCATGGAAAGATTGCACTCTATAGTTTGTATGAGGTTAAAGAATATTCAAGTTAAGTCCAGCTACAATAGGCTTGCCTGGAACAAGGCCTCCCGGCCCAGTTGAGTGATACCACCCCGAATTTTAAAAAATACCAAATGCATGACACCACAGTTATGTTAGGCATGGGCTGATTAGTCATAAGTCCATCGAGATGTCTTATTTAAGGGGACCGTGTGGGCGATCTTCAATAAATGGCCCTGAAGTAAGAACCAGATGCCAGTTATAGTTTCAGGCTAGAAACCCCCAAGTGGTATGGGCCCGGAGCGAGAAGAGGGACACGAATTGGGCGGGTTGGTGATTTCACGGAGGTAGTGAAATAACGAGACACAATTAGGATATGATCTGCGTGTGCTTGAAAGTTATTTCGAAGATGAATGTGCTATGTACGATCAATAATAATATGTACTATGTACGATCAAGATAAGATAATACTTGCTTATTATCCATGTTGTAGATAATTCTATGTTGAGTTATTAATGTAATGTACTATGCACGTCTTCATTATATGTACATGCTTATAAGCATGGGGATAATAAATGAATGCACGATATACATATATATGTACTATGTACTGTTATACATTAATGTACTGTACCATATATTAATGTGGTAAAGCATTAATGCACGAAGTACATAGCGGTGGAAAAAGTGTGGTGGACGTACTGTGGAGTCAGTTCACCCTTTTTTTCCCGTCTGAGTGCAAGGAATAGTTTAATGAGAATATCAGCTTTGGGTGTTGATGGTGAAGTGCTGTTCTTCTTCCTTGAGTGCCCCGGGGAGAAGTTTTTCTCCGTTTCTGGTTTACAAGACCAGTATATTGCGTATATTACAGGGACTATCACTTCATGAGGTAATTTTCTAGTCAGCCGGCAAGAGGTATTAAGATGATGATAATTGTGAAGTATAGGATTGAGGCTACTTGGCCGATAATGATGAATGGGTGTTCGACGGGTTGTCCTCCGATTCATGTTAGTGTGATTAGGTCGGCTACTAAAATTCAGAACAGGCATTGGCTGATGGGTCGAAAGGTTATGCTTCGCTGTTTAGACGTATGGAGAAATGGGACAAATATAAGGATTAGGATAGATATAACTAGAGCTAGGACTCCTCCTAATTTATTGGGGATAGATCGGAGAATTGCGTACGCAAATAAGAAGTATCACTCTGGCTTGATATGTGGAGGTGTATTTAGTGGGTTAGCTGGTGTGTAGTTGTCTGGGTCGCCAAGTAGGTCTGGGGAGAACAGGACTAGGCTTGATAGAACGGTTAGTAGGGCGACTACGCCTAGGATATCTTTGATTGTGTAATAAGGGTGGAATGGAATTTTATCTGCGTCTGAGATGATTCCTAGAGGATTGTTAGATCCTGTTTCGTGAAGAAATAAGAGGTGGACAAGTACTAGAGCTGTAATGATAAATGGGAGAATGAAGTGAAAGGCAAAGAATCGGGTCAGGGTGGCTTTGTCAACGGAAAATCCCCCTCAGATTCATTCTACTAGGTCTGTTCCGATGTAAGGGATGGCTGAGAGGAGATTGGTGATTACTGTGGCTCCTCAGAATGATATCTGACCTCATGGGAGTACGTATCCTATGAAAGCTGTTGCTATAGTAGCGAAAAGTAGAATTACGCCAATGTTTCATGTTTCAAGGTACAGGTATGATCCGTAGTAGAGTCCTCGTCCTACGTGAAGAAATAGGCATATGAAGAATATGGATGCGCCGTTGGCGTGAAGATAGCGAATTACTCACCCGTAGTTCACGTCCCGGCAGATATGGGTTACTGAGGAGAAGGCCGTTGTGGTGTCAGCAGTATAGTGTATGGCTAGGAACAGGCCGGTGATAATTTGCAGGACTAGGCATATTCCCAGTAGAGAACCGAAGTTTCATCATGAGGAGATGTTTGATGGGGCTGGGAGATCGATGAATGAATGGTTGATGATTTTTAGTAGTGGGTGTTTTTTACGTATGTTGGTCATTAAGTTCTTGTAGTTGAATTACAACGGTGGCTTTTCATGTCACAGGTCATGGTTAGGTCCATGCGGGAATTATGCCTTATGTTGTATTTCTGTTTAGTGTTTTATTTGTTATTGGCTTTGTTGGGTTTTCTTCAAAGCCTTCTCCTATTTATGGTGGTCTAGGGTTGATTGTTAGTGGCGGTATAGGTTGTGGTATTATCGTTGGTTTAGGGGGTTTATTCTTAGGTTTAATGGTGTTTCTGATTTATTTGGGTGGAATGTTAGTGGTGTTTGGTTATACAACAGCTATGGCTACTGAGGAGTATCCAGAGATTTGAGGGTCAAATGTGGTTATTTGGGTAGGTTTGTTAATGGGTGTGGTTATAGAAGCAATGGTGGTTGTGTGAATGATTTGATGTGGTTCTGATTTGATTATTAGTTTGAGTGGATTAGAGGTTTGGACTGTGTATGATAATGACAAGTCTGAGCTATTACGTGAGGATTCTCTGGGGGTGGCGTCTATTTATGATTACGGTTGTTGCTTAATGGTTGTAGCTGGGTGGACTTTATTTGTTAGCATTTTTATTGTAATCGAGATTACTCGAGCCGGCAGATTAAATAATGATGATGATTGCTATGATAATGGAGATTAAGAATGATATAAAGTACATTTTGATCTGGCCCTTCTGGTTAGAGACTTTTAGTGATGCTTTTAGTTGAATACTTGATAGAGATTTGGGCAGTGTTAGTTCTAGTCAGGTTATATCTAGTAGTGTAGATGATAAAGTTTGCCCTAGTTTTAGGCTTGAGTACGGGATCAGGCGGTGGATGATCGTTGGGTAGAATCCTAACATGGTTGAAAAATTATGTAGTTTGGATGGGTGTGTGCGTTTTAGATACAGGGTTATGGAGCTTAGTTCTATGGCAATTAGGAATCCTGTAATGGTGACTAGCAGGGCAGCAAGTTTTATGTATGTGGGTATTGTTATTTGTGGGGTAGCTAGTGGAGTAATGTTTGTTGAGATTAAGAATCCGGCAAAAATGCTTCCTATCGCAAGGCGTTTAATTGAGTTGATCAGGGGGGTACTATTCTCGTTAATGGAAATGGTTGGGGGGAAGCGTGGTTGGCCCATTAGAGCATAGAAAATGATTCGGGTGCTGTAGACAGCTGTTAGGGATGTGGCCACTAGGGTTATTAGGAGGGCTCAGGCGTTGATGTATGAAGTGTTGGCTGATTCGATAATTAGGTCTTTGGAGTAGAATCCTGTCAGGAATGGTATACCAGTTAAGGCTAGGCTTCCGATTAACAGGGCTGAGGATGTGAATGGTAGGCTTTTGAATAGTCCACCTATTTTTCGAATATCTTGTTCGTCGTTTAGGCTATGGATGATTGACCCTGAGCACATAAATAGTATTGCTTTAAAAAAGGCGTGTGTACAGATATGGAGGAACGCTAAGTGAGGTTGGTTAATGCCGATTGTTACTATCATGAGTCCTAGTTGACTTGATGTGGAGAAGGCTACAATTTTTTTGATATCATTCTGTGTTAATGCGCAGATGGCCGTGAATAATGTAGTAATAGCTCCCAGGCATAGAATAATGGTTTGGATGGCTTTGTTGTGTTCTAGCAGTGGGTAGAACCGGATCAGTAGGAACACTCCGGCCACCACTATTGTGCTGGAGTGGAGTAGGGCTGACACTGGTGTTGGTCCTTCTATTGCTGATGGGAGTCAGGGATGGAGACCGAATTGGGCCGATTTACCGGCGGCTGCGATTACAAGTCCGAGTATGGGGATTAGTGTAGTTTTGTAGCTGAGAGAGAAAATCTGTTGCAGATCTCATGTGTTGAGGTTAATAGTGAATCATGCCATGGCTAGGATGAAGCCTACATCACCAATTCGGTTATATAGGATGGCTTGTAGAGCTGCGGTGTTAGCATCTGATCGTGAGTATCATCATCCAATTAGTAGAAATGATATGATCCCAACCCCCTCTCATCCAATGAATAGTTGTAGTATGTTGTTGGCTGTGACTAGAATTATTATTGTGATTAAGAATGTAAGGAGATATAGGAAGAACCGGTTGATGTTAGGGTCCGAGTGTATATATCACATTGAGAACTCTATAATGGACCATGTTACAAATAATGCTACAGGGATAAATATAACTGAGAAGTAATCTAGTTTAAAGTTTAGCGATATTTTTAGTGTGTGTAGCGTTATTCAATGTCAGTTTGAGATTATGGTTTCTTGGCCCGAGTGAATGAAGATTATAGTTGGGATGAGGCTAGTTAAGAAGGCACAAAATACGGCTGATTTTACGTAGTTGGGGTACAGGGGGGACTTGTATATTTTTGTAAGTGCTGCAATTATAGGTAGAGTTAGGATAGTTATAGTGGTTATTATTATGGGTGAGAATATGTTGATTACTTTTATTTGGAGTTGCACCAATTTTTTGGTTCCTAAGACCAACGGATTACTTCTATCCTTTAAAAGTAAGAAAGCCGTACTGTTAAGTACGGTGTGTTGAGTTAGCAGTTCAATAGACTTTCTTGGTAGACAAGAAGGGTTTATCTTCTATTTCTAGATTCACAATCTAGTGTTTTGTTTAAACTATGTTTACACAGAGTTGGCCCTATAATGATACTTGGTTTTAGCATTAGTAGGAACAAGGGAAGGAGGTGCATGAGTATAAGACTGTTTTCACGTGTGAATGATGGTTTAATGTTGTGAATGTGGTGTGTAAATTTGCCTCGTTGAGTCGTGATAAGCATATATAGTGAATATAATGCTGTGATTAGTATGTTTAGTCCTATGAGAATGATTGTTATGTTGGATCATGAGAATGTTGATAGTACGATTAGGATTTCTCCTATTAGGTTGATGGTTGGTGGGAGGGCCAGGTTTGATAGGCTTGCTAGGAGTCATCAAAGTGCTATTAGAGGTAGAATGGTTTGTAGGCCTCGTGCCAGGAGTATAGTTCGGCTGTGAATGCGCTCGTAGTTTGAGTTGGCTAGACAAAATATTACTGATGACGTGAGTCCGTGGGCTACTATGAGCATGGTGGCTCCTATGTAGCTTCAAGGGGTTTGGACTATAATGGCTACAATCACTAGAGCCATGTGGCTGACTGAGGAATAGGCGATTAGTGACTTTAGGTCTGTCTGTCGTAGGCAAATTGCACTAGTTATAATTATGCCTCATATTGATAGGATTATAAATGGGTAGGCTATTGATTTTGTTAGTGGTTCTAGAATGATTGAGATGCGTATTATCCCATAGCCCCCAAGTTTTAGTAATACGGCAGCCAGGACCATTGATCCGGCAATTGGAGCTTCTACGTGGGCTTTGGGGAGCCAGAGATGTAAGCCGTATAGTGGTATTTTTACTATAAAGGCTATTATGCAGGCTAGTCACAGTAGATCATTGGACCAGGTTGGGGGCAGGGGTTTATGGGTTAAGGAAATTAGTGGGAAGTTGAGAGATCCTATGGTGTTTTGAAGATAAACTAGAGCCACTAGAAGTGGTAGCGATCCAATTAGGGTATAAAATAAAAAGTAGGTGCCGGCATTAAGTCGTTCAGTTTGATTTCCTCATCGTGTAATGATGATTAGGGTTGGGATTAGGGTGGCTTCGAATAGGATGTAGAATAAGATTAGCTCGGTAGCTGTGAATGTCATGATGAGGAAGAATTGGAGAAGGATGAGTATGCTAATATATAGCTTTTTACGTGCTAGTGATTCTTTGCTTAGGTGGTTTTGGCTGGCTATGATTATTAGTGGCAAGAGTCATGTTGTTAGGATCAGCAGTGGAGTGGATAGTGAGTCAGAGAAGAAATTTAGGGAAAACATTAGACCTGTATCCGTAGTTTGATTTAGTATGGATAGGCTAATCAGGCTAATTAATAGGCTGTGAGTGGTGGTATTAATTCAGATTATGTTATTTTTGGAAAGTCATGTCAGGGGTAGCAGCATGGCAGTAGGTAAGATAATTTTTAGCATTGTAGGAGGTTGAGATTTTGGACATAGTCTAGGCCGTACGTGTTTGATACTATGACCAGTAGAGCAAGGCCTACGGCTGCTTCACAGGCAGCGAATACTAAAAGGATAATTGGCAGCATGGCCATCAGTACTAGATGGTTGTTTAGAATTAGTACAGATGACAAAACGAACAGTGATAGTATTATTCCTTCTAAGCATAGGAGGGCCGATATTAGGTGGGAGCGGAAAAGTAGGAGTCCCAGAAGGGATGTGGCAAAGGCCAGTGCAATGTTGACATAGATGGATGGCATATTAGTGATTATGGTTGTCCATAGTCTAATGAGTCGAAATCATTTGTTTTTGTTAAACTAATCACTATATTCAGCTCACTCCAGGCCTTTTTGTAACCACTCATATGCTAAGCCCAGTGCTAGAATGGAGATCAGAAGAAGCGCTATAGTGAGTATTGTAGTTGGGTAATTGGATTGAATTGCTCATGGTAGTGGAAGGAGGAGGGCAATCTCTAGGTCGAATAGAAGGAATGTGATTGCAACTAGGAAAAATTTTATTGAAAATGGCAATCGGGCTGAGCCTATTGGGTCAAATCCGCATTCATATGGGCTGTATTTTTCTATGTAAATATTGAGTTGAGGTAGTCAGAAGGCGATGGTTACTAGTAGAGCTGCTAGTGAAGTGTTGACAATGAGTGTTAGGATCAGGTTTATTATTCCCTCCCAGAATCACTAGGTCCTGCTAATTGGAAGTCAGCCATACTCTTTATACTAAGGGAATTAAGATCCTCATCAATAGATTGAAACGTAAAGGAACAGTCAGACTACGTCTACGAAGTGTCAATATCATGCCGCTGCTTCAAAGCCAAAGTGGTGGCTAGATGTGAAGTGAAATTTCATCTGACGAATGAAGCATACGAGTAGGAATGTGGAGCCAATAATTACATGGAGTCCGTGGAATCCTGTGGCTATGAAGAATGTTGATCCATAGACTCCATCTGAAATGGTGAATGACGTTTCAAAGTATTCTGAGGCTTGAAGGGCTGTGAAGTAGACTCCTAAGGCAATGGTGATAAATAGTGCTTGTATCATTCCCTTTCGATCACCTTCTATTAGGCTGTGGTGGGCTCATGTGATTGAGACTCCTGATGCTAGCAGTACAGACGTATTGAGTAGGGGGACTTCTAGAGGGTTTAGTGGTGTGATGCCTGTTGGTGGTCAGCAGCCTCCTAATTCATGGGTTGGGGCTAGGCTTGAGTGGTAGAAAGCTCAGAAGAATCCTGCGAAGAAGAATACCTCCGAGATAATAAATAGGACCATCCCGTAGCGTAGTCCTTTTTGGACGATTGAGGTATGGTGGCCTTGAAATGTGCCCTCGCGTACGATGTCTCGTCATCATTGGTATATGGTGAGGGTGTTAGTTGTAAGCCCTAAGGCTAGCAAAATAAAGGAGTTAAAATGAAATCATATCACTAGGCCTGATGTTATAAGTAGTGCTGACAGAGCTCCTGTAAGTGGTCATGGGCTGGGGTTAACTATGTGATAAGCGTGTGTTTGGTGGGTCATTAGGAGTTATCGTGTAGGTATAGACTAACTAATAGAGTGAAAACATAGGCTTGAATGAGCGCTACTGCAAACTCTAGTATAGTTAACATAACTAGGATGATGAATGTGATTGTAGCTGTAGGTGTGCTGATGGATGTAAGCACGAGAGTAGCACCTCCGATTAGGTGCATTAATAGGTGTCCTGCCGTGATGTTGGCTGTCAGTCGTACGGCTAGAGCCGTAGGCTGGATAAATAAGCTGATAGTTTCAATCACGATCAGCATTGGGATGAGTGGGATTGGTGTTCCTTGAGGGAGGAAGTGGGCTAAGGAGGATTTAGGTTTGTGGCGGAAGCCCAAAATTACAGTCCCGGCTCATAGGGGAATGGCCATACCTAGGTTTATTGATAGTTGAGTCGTAGGGGTGAATGAGTGGGGTATTAGGCCTAATAGGTTAGTAGATCCGATAAAGATGATTAGTGATGTCAGTATAAGAGCTCATGTGCGTCCTTTAGTGTTATGTATTGTTAGTATTTGTTTTATGATTAGCTTAATGAGTCATTGTTGAATAGCGATCAGGCGGTTGTTAATGAGTCGTGATGGGGACGGAAATAGGATGCTTGGGAATGCAATAATTAAAACAACAATAGGTAAACCTATTAATGTTGGGGTAATGAAAGAGGCAAAAAGGTTTTCGTTCATTTTTGGTTTCAAGGGGTGTCTTGTTTCTTTGCTTTGATAATCTTGATGAGTGGTGAGTTGTAATAGTGGTGGTTAGATAGTTTGAGTGGAAATAGGATGAATAGTGTGAAAATTATGGAGATGATTGTAATAAATCATGTAGATGTATCTAGTTGTGGCATAATCACTATGGGGGCCGTTGGCTCCTATCTCTAACTTAAAAGGTTAGCGCTACTAGCTTCATAGTGCTTATAATATTGTTGTTGTTCAATTTTCAAAGTGCTTTAGTGGAACTAGTTCAAGTACGATTGGCATGAAGCTGTGATTAGAGCCACAGATTTCAGAGCACTGTCCGTAAAACAGGCCTGGTCGTGTAGAGATAAGGGTTGCTTGGTTTAGTCGCCCTGGGATTGCGTCTGTTTTTAGGCCTAAGGATGGGACAGCTCATGAGTGGAGCACATCTTCTGATGAAATTAGCATTCGAACTGGGATTTCTATGGGAAGGACCACTCGGTTATCTACTTCAAGGAGTCGGACGTCTCCAGGCTTTAGGTCGAGAGTGGGAATCATATATGAGTCGAAGGTTAGCTCTTCATAGTCTGTATACTCGTAGCTTCAATATCACTGGTGGCCTATAGTTTTAACTGTTAGAGATGGGTTGTTAATTTCATCTATTATATACAGGATTCGCAGTGATGGCAGGGCAATTAGGATAAGGATAATGGCTGGAAGAATTGTTCAAATTGTCTCGACCTCCTGGGCGTCTATAGTGCTCGTATGAGTTAGTTTCGTGGTTAATATGAGAGAGATAATGTATAGCACTAGTGAGCTAATGAGGAACACGATTATTAGTGTGTGGTCATGGAAGTGAAGTAATTCTTCTATAATTGGTGATGAAGCGTCTTGGAATCCTAGCTGTAGCGGGTATGCCATAGAGGTACACAGGGGTTTAGCCTGTAATTTAACTTTGACAAAGTTATGTAATCATTTTACTAGTACCTATATAAAGAAAGTTGTAGAGGCTACAGAGTTGGCTTGAAACCAATTTTTGGGGGTTCGATTCCTTCCTTTCTTGTTTAGGGCTTCACGTATGCTGGTTCTTCAAATGTGTGGTAAGGCGGAGGGCATCCGTGCAGTCACTCCAGGTTGGTGGTTGTGAGTTCGACTGATGAGACTTCACGTTTCGAAGCAAAGGCCTCTCAAATTATAAAAATTATTAACATTACTGCAGTTAGTGAGATAAATGACCCTATTGAAGAGATTGTATTTCATGCTGTATATGCATCTGGGTAGTCTGAGTATCGTCGTGGTATCCCTGATAGGCCTAAGAAGTGTTGAGGGAAGAACGTCAGGTTTACCCCAACAAATATAATTGTAAAGTGGATTTTGGCTCACGTTTGGTCGAGAGTGTACCCTGTGAATAAGGGAAATCAGTGTACGAAGCCGCCTATGATAGCAAAGACAGCCCCCATTGATAAAACGTAGTGGAAGTGGGCTACTACATAGTACGTGTCGTGGAGTACAATATCTAGGGAAGAATTGGCTAGGACAATCCCTGTCAGACCCCCTACTGTAAAAAGGAAAATAAAACCTAAGGCTCATAGTATGGCTGGGGATCATTTAATGTTTCCGCCATGCAGAGTGGCTAGTCAGCTAAAAACTTTTACCCCAGTTGGGATAGCAATGATTATGGTTGCTGAGGTGAAATAGGCTCGTGTGTCAACGTCCATGCCGACTGTAAATATATGGTGGGCTCATACAATAAACCCAAGGAATCCAATGGATATCATAGCTCAAACCATACCCATATAGCCAAAAGGCTCTTTTTTCCCAGAATAATAGGTGACAATGTGGGAAATGATTCCAAAGCCTGGTAGGATAAGAATGTAGACCTCAGGGTGGCCGAAGAATCAGAATAGATGTTGATAGAGGATTGGGTCCCCACCTCCCGCTGGGTCAAAGAATGTAGTGTTGAGATTTCGATCAGTTAGGAGTATAGTAATACCGGCGGCTAGGACAGGTAGTGATAGAAGCAGCAACACGGCCGTGATGAGGACTGATCAGACAAACAGAGGGGTTTGGTATTGTGATATGGCTGGGGGTTTTATATTGATAATTGTTGTGATGAAATTGATTGCCCCTAAGATAGAGGATACTCCGGCTAGGTGTAGTGAGAAGATTGTCAGGTCTACTGAGGCTCCTGCATGTGCTAGATTGCCGGCCAGTGGTGGGTAAACTGTTCATCCTGTTCCAGCACCGGCTTCTACTATAGATGATGCCAGTAGGAGGAGGAAGGAGGGCGGGAGAAGTCAGAAGCTCATATTGTTTATTCGTGGGAATGCTATGTCGGGAGCCCCAATTATTAAAGGAACCAACCAGTTCCCGAAGCCACCAATCATGATGGGTATTACTATGAAGAAAATTATGACAAATGCGTGGGCGGTAACGATGACATTATAAATCTGGTCATCTCCTAGTAAAGCCCCAGGCTGACCTAATTCAGCACGAATCAACAAGCTCAGGGCCGTCCCTACCATCCCGGCTCATGCACCGAATAGTAGGTATAGTGTTCCGATATCTTTATGGTTGGTTGAAAATAGTCAACGGTTGATGAACATAGGTAAAATGGCTGAGTAAGCATTAGACTGTAAATCTAAAGACAGAGGTTCTAACCCTCTTTTTACCAGGCCCCGAGGTGGTACTACCATGTCGAATTGCAAATTCGAAGAAGCAGCTTCAATCCTGCCGGGGCTTCTCCCGCCTTTTTTTCCTGGCGGCGGGAGAAGTAGATTGAAGCCAGTTGTTTAGGGTTTTTAGCTGTTAACTAAAGTTTCGTGGGGTTGGATCCCACCAATCTAGTAAGGACTTAGCTTAAGTTAAAGTGTTTGATTTGCATTCAATTGATGTGAGGTTGAGTCTCGCAGTCCTTAGATGGCAGAAATTAAGCGATGGGGCCTACTTGGAGCTTTGAAGGCTCCCGGTCTATTTAACCTAAATTTCTAGAACAGGTTTGATATGAGTGGTCCTAGTGGGAGGGTTAGAGTGGTGAGAGTAATTAGAGTTGGTAGGAGGAATGTTCCTTTTTTATTATCAAATTTCAATTTTATTTTGGTGTTGTTAGGTGATGGGAATATTGTAAGTGTAGTAGTATAGATTAGTCGCATGTAGAAGTAGAGGTTTAGGAGAGCTATTATTGCTATTAGTGTTGGTAGAATTACGTTATCATTTTTTGTTATTTCTTGGATGATGATTCATTTTGGCAAGAAGCCTGTTAATGGTGGGAGCCCTCCAAGTGACAGTAGTAAGATTATTAGTATAGTGGTTAGGAATGGTGTGTTGTTTCATAGTTGTGATAGGGATAGGGTTGTTGTAGAGTTGTTCAAATTTAGGATTATGAATACGGCTGTCGTGATTAGGATGTAGATGATTAGGTTTAGAACGGTTGCTGAAATGCTGTATGGGAGGATAGCAATTATTCATCCTATATGGGCAATTGATGAGTATGCTATGATTTTTCGTAATTGGGTTTGGTTAAGGCCTCCTCAACCTCCAACCAGGATAGATGTAAGTGCTGCCAGTGTAGTGATTTTTGTGTCAAGTGATGCTGCGATTTGGCACAGGATGGATATAGGGGCTAGTTTTTGTCAGGTTAAAAGGATTATGCCTGATTGTAATGAAACCCCCTGTGTTACTTCAGGGACTCAGAAGTGGAATGGGGATAGTCCAAGTTTTATAAATAGGGCGATGGTTATTAATAGTGAGGCCGTTGAGTTTGAGACTTTTGTGATTGTCCATTGTCCTGAATAAGAAGCATTGATTAGAATGGCTATCATTAGAATTATTGATGCTGTGGCTTGAGTGATGAAGTACTTTACTGCTGCTTCAGTTGATCGTGGGCTGGGCTTTTTTATTAGGACTGGGATGAAGGCTAGCATGTTCATTTCCATTCCCATTCAGGCCAATAGTCAGTGTGAGCTTGATATGGTGATTAGTGTTCCTAACAAGATGGTCAGGGTGATGGCTGTTATGATTAGTGGGTTGATTAGTACGGGAAGGGTATAAACCAACATTTTCGGGGTATGGGCCCGATAGCTTATTTAGCTGACCTTACTAGAATTTAGTGTACTGGTAGCACGAAGAATTTTGAATTCTTAGGAATAGGTTCGATGCCTATAGCTCTAGAAATAAGAGGGCTCAAACCTCTATCTTTTACTCTATCAAAGTAACTCTTTTGTCAGACATATTTCTATGTTTGTGGTGGTATGCTTGATAGTGAAATTGGTATTGATACATATAGCATGCATATAGCTAGGGTTAAGGGTAGGAAGCTTTTTCATAGGAGATGCATGAGTTGGTCGTATCGAAAGCGTGGGTAAGATGCTCGAATTCACAGGAATAGGATAGTTAAAAGTAGGGTTTTGGCTGTGAAATTAATGGTGTATAGTTCTGGTATCAGGCTGTCGTGGAATGGGCCTAGGAAGATTGTTGTTGTTAGGGCATTTATTATGATAATATTTATGTATTCTGCTATGAAGAATAGGGCAAATGGGCCTGCCGCGTACTCTACGTTGAATCCTGATACTAGCTCTGACTCCCCTTCTGCTAGGTCGAAGGGTGCACGGTTGGTTTCGGCTAAGGTAGAGATAAATCATATCATGGCCAGAGGTCATGTTGGAATAATTAATCACATGTATTCTTGTGCTACGATTAGTGTCGATAGGGTGAACGACCCACTTATTAATAAAACGCATAAGAGAATGATAGCTAAAGTTACTTCATAAGAGATAGTTTGAGCCACTGCTCGCAAGGCTCCGATTAGAGCGTATTTAGAATTGGAGGCCCACCCGGATCATAGGATTGAGTATACGCCTAGACTTGATATAGCTAGGATAAAGAGGATGCCTATATTCAGGTTGATTAGTGGGTGGGGTATGGGGATGGGGATTCATATGGACAGGGCCAGGCTTAGGGCTAAAATTGGTGCGGTGATGAATAGCATGGAAGACGATGCCAATGGTCGAAGGGGTTCTTTGATGAATAGTTTTATTGCATCTGCGAACGGTTGTAAGAGCCCATATGGGCCTACAACGTTGGGCCCTTTGCGTAATTGTATGTAGCCTAGTACTTTGCGTTCGACCAGCGTTAGAAATGCTATGGCCAGGATCACAGGTAGGACTAATATGATGATATTTACTAGAAACATTATGTTAAGGAGAGGATTTGAACTTCTGTACTTAAAATCTTAAGTTTTAGGCAATAACCGGGCTCTGCCACCTTAACAAGCCCTGCTCTTGGGCAGGGGTTTTGATAACTGTCTAGGTTAAGATTTATTCATCTATCTGGTTAAGGGCGTACTTGGTGGGTTGGCCCTGTTCCTCTTGTCCTTTCGTACTGGGAGGAGCATCTAATAGATAGAAACCGACCTGGATTACTCCGGTCTGAACTCAGATCACGTAGGACTTTAATCGTTGAACAAACGAACCATTAATAGCGGCTGCACCATTGGGATGTCCTGATCCAACATCGAGGTCGTAAACCCTATTGTCGATATGGACTCTAGAATAGGATTGCGCTGTTATCCCTAGGGTAACTGGTTCCATTGATCAACTTGTTGGATCAGTTGTTTGATATATTGCTTTGACTTGTTGTGTCTAGGCTTTCAAGCTTCGGAGGATTTTTTATTCTCCGAGGTCACCCCAACCGAAATTGCCAACTCAGAATGTATTGTTTATCCTCTGTTGAGTTGGGTCTATTCCATGTGAGTTGGTTAATTAAAGCTCCATAGGGTCTTCTCGTCTTATTTTTTTATCCCCGCCTCTTCACGGGGAGGTCAATTTCACTGATTGAGAGTAAGAGACAGTTAAACCCTCGTGTGGCCATTCATACAAGTCCCTATTTAAGGAACAAATGATTATGCTACCTTTGCACGGTCAGGATACCGCGGCCGTTTAACTTATGTCACTGGGCAGGCATTGCCTCTAATACTTTTTATGCTAGAGGTGATGTTTTTGGTAAACAGGCGGGGTTTGAGTTTGCCGAGTTCCTTTTACTCTTTTTAATCTTTCCCTTAAGTTTATGCACTCCGGTGTCGGGTTAACAATTTATACAATAAGAGTTCTTGAGCTGTGCTTGTGTTTATTATGTTGTTAACTATCAGTGGGCATCCGATCTGATATAGACTTGTGCAGGGGAGAATTACTTCTTGTTACTAATACTAGCATTGTCTCATCTACATATGTGTAGATTGGTCCAGTTTGGTATTAGGAGTTGGCTATTAATTATGGTATCATTACGGCCATGTACTGTTGAGCTTGAACGCTTTCTTAATTGGTGGCTGCTTTTAAGCCAACTATGGGTTAGTAAATTTTTACTCTCTAATCAAGGTTTTTCCTAGTTCTAAGGAGCTGTACCCCCTTAGATTAGCATTTAAGCATACATTAAGATTGAGATTTCTTTAGGTATGGGCTTAAAGCTGAACTAAAATTCTATACTGGACAACCAGCTATCACCAGGCTCGGTTGGCTTATCACCTCTACTTACAAGTCACTTCACTATTTTGCCACATAGATGAATTTGCTCTTTTAGCTGCTCGCAAGTAGCTCGTCTGGTTTCGGGGTGTCTAACTAAAGCTCTCTTTGCTAGACTTATTCTGGCTAGTTCATTATGCAAAAGGTACAAGGGTTAATCTTTGCTTTTTCTTACTGTTGACTCGTCTTTCATCTTTCCCTTACGGTACTTTCTCTATAGCGCCTTAGTTGAGTTTCTATCTCCTATACTTCTCTCGCAGATTGAATGTTTTAGCTTACATGGTGGTGGTTGTTATGTTTGTAGTTGTTTGGGCTAGGGTCAGTTCAAAACGATCGTTGTACGACATCTCCTGGGTGTAAGCCAGGTGCTTTGAGTTGAGCTACGTTTTGGTTTTTATTCCAAGTGCACCTTCCAGTACACTTACCTTGTTACGACTTGTCTCCTCTTATGCACTTATGGGTAATTATGTAATATAAATCTATAGTAATTGAGGAGGGTGACGGGCGGTGTGTGCGTGCTTTATGGCCTAATTCAATCGGACTCTCTATTTCCGGTTTACTACTAAATCCTCCTTGGACTCGCAGTTTCATGCGAGTTGACGTTGTATTCTGAGCTAGAAAATGTAGCCCATGACTTCCCATTCCATGGGCTACACCTTGACCTAACTTTTTTATGAAGGGTGATTGTGCTTACTTGTCATCCTTTTTAGGGTTTGCTGAAGATGGCGGTATATAGGCTGAATTGGCAAGGAATGGTGAGGTATATCGGGGTTTATCGATTACAGGACAGGCTCCTCTAGATGGATATAAAGCACCGCCAAGTCCTTTGAGTTTTGGGCTGTGGCACGTAGTTCTCTGGCGAGTAATTTTGTTATTAAATTACCTGGGTTTACAATTAAGCATAGTGGGGTATCTAATCCCAGTTTGGGTCTTAATTGTCGTGTAGTCTGAGTTTATAAAGTTACTTTCGTCATTGTTCTTAGTTGGCCGGAAGCATTTTACCGCTTGGACTGTATTTGACTTTATTGTATTTTGCTCATAAACACACTTTACGCCGTAGTCTATTAACTTGGATTAATCGTATGACCGCGGTGGCTGGCACGAAATTTACCAATCCTTAGTAGTATAACTTAGTCAAACTTTCGTTCATTGCTTAATTTTTATCACTGCTGTAACCCGTGGGGGCGTGGTTGAGCAAGACGTTGTGAGCTACTGTTAAGTGTGCTTGATGTCGGCTCCTTTTAGTCAAGTGACTTAGAGGGCATTCTCACTGGGCCGGGGATTCTTACATGTGTAATTTTACTACCAGTCAATAGAAAGGCTAGGACCAAACCTGTGTGTTTATGGAGTCCATGACTCATCTAGGCATTTTCAGTGCCTCGCTTTATTGTAAGCTACATTAAC